GGGTCCTGGAGGGATAATCTCAACCACTTGACGTCCATCCGATGCCTCCACTATGGTTATTTCGTATCCACCTTTTTCTTTTCGTAGGATTTTGCCTACTATACCCGCCGCTGTAGCATTATAAAGATTATTGTTACTCTTGCTCCCGTCGGGATAAATCTGACCCCTTCCCCTATTCCCGCCCACGTATATGGGATATTTTAAGAAGTGAACGTCTTTCTTAGTAGTGGGGTCCGGGGAAAGAATAGGAAAGGTGATTTCACTATATTTTTGACCAGGAACGGGACCTATCACAAGAATATTTTTTTTAGTGGGGCGATAGTTCTGAAAAGACAGATTGCCTATCTTTTCTTTAATCTCTGGCGAAATACGATCGGGAGGAGCTAATTCAAACCCCTCAGGTAAAATAAGAACAGCCCCCACATTCAAGGTTCCTTTTTTACCATTAGCAAGAACTTGTTTCAGTTGCAGATCATAAGGAATTCGAACAACTGCTTCAAATACAGTATCAGGAAGTACCGCTTGGGGAACCTCGATATCTACGGGTTTGTTAGCTAAATGGCAATTGGCACATACAATACGGCCAGTCGCTTCTCGTGGATTTTCATAACCCTGTTGGGCAAAAATAGGATACGCATTTGAAACGGGTACCCCAGTTATTATATATATTATGAGTGATACGGAAATGAATCGAATAATCTCTTCCTTTATACAAGAAAAGGTATTTCTAGTTTGCATGGTCCAATCATTGATCCCGAAAATTTCTACAATAAAATTAGATAAGTCACTAGTATAGTTCCCTATCTATGATTCTGCTATTTATATTTACTGAAATAATTTTACTGGAATATTGAAGGAATCTCCCGGTGAGTAGCAAGAATAAGTCCAATTTTGACTCTTTTACTTATGTACAAAGTAACAAACATTAGAATTGGATCAGTCGATGTCGATCTTTTTTCAATCATTCATTGAATGATAAATTACTACAAGTGACGGAGATACACGATTTAAATAACGAAAGATCCAATATTTAAAAAAGGTATCTAAAATGACCGGAAAAGTAGAAACAAGACCGGATATAATTTGCTCATTATGAGCAAATCCAAAATCTTTGTAGATAGAGTCAATCATTAGTTCCCAACCATGGGGCGAATGGAATCCTATACATAAATCTGTTAATAAAAGAATAGAAAAAACTTTTATTGTGTCGCTTAAATTATATAGAAATTCTTGAAGACAAGAGTTAAGAAAAAGAAGTTCTTTATTACCTATAATAGAATAAATACTTAGAATAAAGAAACAAATTATATTTGTTGAGAAATGTAAAAGCGTATGGATACGACCCTCATTGTGCATCTTGATCAATTGGATCGTTTCTTTGTAGACTCCGACGGGAAGCTTTTGTAAATGTCTTTCCGGGTATTCCTTTATCATTTCGTCGAAAAAGGAAAGTTCCTCTAATTCTATGAATTTTTTGAGAATATTCTTTTCTTGAATATCATTCAAAAAAATTTCGGAGGGCTTAGTATTCCACCAATAATTAACCCAAGATTCCAGGTTTTTATTAAATGTAAATGAGAGATAGATCCACCAAGGCAAAAAGACTATAGATGCAATATAGAAAAGGGAACGAAATTCTTTTTTTTTGCCATTTGCTCGTTTTAAATGAACGTGCCTCATTCGTCGACTCTATACGATACTATCCATTACAAAACAAATCATCGAGCCGGTGACTCTATTCCCGGTTTTTTATTTCTGATTCAGTACAGTGGTTGGTCCTTGAATTTAGAATTTAGAAAGAATACATAAAAACAATGTAGAAATACAGAACTAGAATAAGAAAGAGTCCACTTCAAATTGAATGAAGAAATAAAATAGACTATTATATCTATAATATTGTTTTCAAATATATCAATTGCTCTCAAATTGAAGCCTTTCGATGAATGCACGAAAGAGCCTTTTTTGCAAATAAAAAATATCTATTATTCGAATTTCGAGACAAAAGAACTCCTGGTTTTATCACGATATCAAAAAATGTCGAAAAAAACTCGCCGGTGGCCCACAGTATAGGAATAATTGAGAGAAATTTTTGAAGAATACTTTGATGTTATGATCAAAAATGAGTGTCAAAACAAGACAGAAAAGTTCTCATTAGAATTCTAATTAGAATTCTAAAGAGTACAAAAAAAGATAAAAAACGTTGATTAACAAAACAGGATAGATGGCCAAAAATTATTTCGTTTTAGGATTGTTCCGTGTACGTTTACTTTTTTTGTTCTAAGCAGAATTTGTCTGCAGTTATCGTTTTTTCCCTTTTGCTAAGAAAGCATTCACTTTTTTCAAAATACTTCAATTGGTACACACAAGAAATAGGCCAATTCAGCAGCTTTCTGTTCAATTTCTCGTAGAGTCAAATTCTCATCGGTACGAGTCAAGGGAATGGATCCCTGTCCTTTTATTTCTATATAAAGAACACGACGGGCATAAATACCCTCTTTAACTTCTATTCTGATGGATTGAATGTCTTTCATAAGGAATCGGAGGAAGATGCGGCGATTTTTTCCAGGAAATCCCCAACGAAAAATACACCCTATTCCTTCTTTTATATCGAATCGATCATAACCACTACCCACATTCCACGAAATTGTGCACCACAAATAGAAACTAAAAAAAAGACCCGCGATTCCATAGAAAGACATCACGATTCCTTGTGGAAAAAAAAGGATTTGCTGAGAGGGAAATAAAGGTATAAAATTCCTACCAAGATAACTAGAAGTTCCAACCAATAAAAACCCTAATGAACCTAAAAAAAGGATAAAAGCCCAGCAGAAATTACTCAGTTTTCGAGACCCTGCTATAAGTTCTATCCATATACGGTTTGATCGCCAACTCATACTATACTAAATCTAGTTGCATTTTATTGTAATTGGGGTTATCCCCCAATAAATTTGACTTTCATCTTTTTGTTTCCGAAGTAACCCTCATCAACTAGCACTATTATGATGGAAAGCTTTAGGAATAATTCATCAATTGCTTAGAGCTAAACGAAAATAATAACATCTCTTTCATATGATTTCTTATAGATATCCACAGACATGTAGATATATTGACTTTACGTTTCAGAAACGCATCCCGGTACAAAATACCGATTTATTTTCAAATAGCTATAATGCATTTAATCCTATATTATGTTATGTTTATGCATGAATACGAGATTCTGCTCGTAGGAAACTACACGTTATGACATATTCTACTAAATAGATATTTTTGGTATGATCCAAGTAAGCCTGCCTAAGTATTGAAAAAAAATAGATAAGATTTAATCCCATAATATCTAAAAAATCTTGTTTTTTTGAACATGAAGAGATAAAGAAACCATTGCAATTGCCGGAAATACTAAGCCTACTAAAGGCACAAAAATAGCGGGTAAGTTGCTGATAGTTGTCATAGAATGGGGTACCTCGATTTAATATTTGTACCTGTTATTTATTGTTTTATTTGTTATTATATTAATATTAACAAAAATGTTATTGTTATAAAGATATCTTATCCTTCATATAGACTTCATATAGAATTATAATATAGAATTATACTATTATAATTCTACTTAATACTTAAGTGAGTATTGAGTATATCGACTACTAGTGATTCGAAAATAGAAGAGTATATTATGTCGATATATATTAAAATATAATAAGAAATAGAGATATTGATATATATAGATAATATTAATCTATATAGAATATTAAAATAGAATATTAAATAATATATATAGAATATTAAATAATATATCAACTAGATAATATTAAGTATATAATAATATACTTACGATAAGTAGTTAATAAATGGAACTAATAAAATAAATCTAAATAAGGAAATAAATGAGCTTATTCATCTTTCTATATGTTTCTACATGAAATAGATATATGATAATCCACTTTTATTGATTATTTTATTTATTAGTTAATTTGAATAATTCTTAGTATTAGTCTATTCTAAAATTTTCAAATTTTTTTATTCTATTAGAATTTTAGAATTTTTATAATCCAATTTGGATTTAATACAATATAAAATAAAGAAATAGTTTCTTTCAAATTATCGAAAAAAATTGTTATAATATGATCGAACAATCCAACAAACGGGATTCGTAATAAAACCAGGGTTCTCGGTGAATATAGAAAAACGCAAGACTTCCTTGCCTAATTTCACGGAAAAAGAAGAAAGAATTCACTTTGGTTATTTTGTTTAATGGAGATTTCTTGATTATTAATCAGGAATATCGATAAAAAACACATGAGTCTTTCTCGAATTAAATCTTATGGTACCAAAGAAAAAACATTCTTCGTATTTTTACTTTGATTCCTATACTAGGAAACTAAATAACTATTTGGTCACTACCAAACAACAAATAAGAAAATGTAGAATTTATTAAATTTAAAAATTTGAAAGCTTCTTATTTTCTACTTGGTTGCATTTTGATTCAAAGGAAAGAAAGCATGGAGCTGAAATAACTCACCCAAAACACCTTTTAAAAGATTACGTGGGACGATTGGATCGAATAAGCCCTTATGGAATAAATATTCAGCCACTTGTGAACCCTCCGGTACTGTCTTATTCAATGTTTGTTCAATTACTCTTTTACCCGCAAATGCAATGTAGGCATTGGGTTCGGCAATAATAATATCTCCCAACATCCCAAAACTAGCTGTGACCCCACCCGTAGTAGGAGATGTAAGGATTGCTACATAGAATAACTTTTTATTTTTTTGATAATCATATAAAGCAGAAGATATTTTAGCCATTTGCATCAAGCTCAAACTTCCTTCTTGCATGCGCGCTCCTCCGGAAGCACACACTAGAATGAGAGGTAAAATTTGATTGGTAGCATACTCGATCAAACGTGTGATTTTCTCGCCCACTACAGATCCCATACTACCTCCCATAAACTGAAAATCCATAACCCCAATTGCTACGGGAATACCATTTAGTCGACCTGTACC